GGAGATGTTTCAGCTTATATTCCTACTAATGTAATCTCAATTACAGATGGCCAAATTTTCTTATCCGCCGATTTATTCAATGCTGGAATCAGACCTGCCATTAACGTGGGGATTTCCGTCTCCAGAGTAGGATCTGCCGCTCAAATTAAAGCCATGAAACAAGTAGCCGGCAAACTAAAATTAGAATTGGCACAATTCGCAGAATTAGAAGCCTTTGCACAATTCGCGTCTGATCTCGATAAAGCTACTCAGAATCAATTGGCAAGAGGTCAACGATTACGCGAGTTGCTCAAACAATCTCAATCATCCCCTCTCACGGTGGAAGAACAGGTAATGACTATTTATACTGGAACGAATGGTTATCTTGATTCATTAGAAATTGGACAGGTAAAGAAATTTCTCGTTGAGTTACGGACTTATTTAAAAACGAATAAACCGCAGTTCCAAGAAATCATATCTTCTACCAAGATATTCAATGAGGAAGCAGAAGCCCTTTTGAAAGACGCTATTCAAGAACAAATGGAACGCTTTCTACTTCAGGAGCAGGTATAAAGAAATTCCTTTAAATAACTTTCTAATTTTATAGAACTAATTATTTCTATAATCTAATCTTTTGTTTTATTATATATTTTTTATATTAATAATTAATAATTTTTTATTACTATAAAATTATTATTAAGAATAAATATATAAATAAATATATAAATAAGTATAAGGGTCTCTTGTTCAAATCATCAAAATACCTAGTTAGTAGAAAAGAACTATATGGAAATCCGTCGCGTCCAATAGGATTTGAACCTATACTAAAGGTTTAGAAGACCTCTGTCCTATCCATTAGACAATGGACGCTTTTTTCTTAGTTTTGTTTTCACATCTCTTGGTCAGAAAAAAGACCATTGAGAGAATTCCAGGAATTGCGCATTCAATTCAATGATACATTCATTATCATTATATTAATAATTACATTAAATTAGATTCATTACATGAATAATTATAATTAGATCCTCTATATTATAGATTATTTAATATAGAATTTAAATACTATAATATTTTATAATAGATAAAAACTATAACTTTTACTATTAAACATATTCTAAATAGAATATAGAATTTTAGAAATATAGAGAATAAATTAATATATATAATATAGAGATATAAGCGGGTAGCGGGAATCGAACCCGCATCGTTAGCTTGGAAGGCTAGGGGTTATAGTCGACGTTGAGTCATCGTTTTTAACGTCTCTAATTCAAAACCGAACGTGAAACTTTGGTTTCATTCGGCTCCTTTATGAAAGATGGACAAATTTCACATATGGCAGATGTGAACTAAATTACAAAAAAAAAAGAAAAGAAATTTCGGCCCATAACATCTATGTCAGCTTTTCTGTTTGAATGCATTCAAAACAAAACCCGCTTTATAGATGATCCCTATAGAACAGGGGGGGTTAGAACCACCCTTCTAGTTACTTCGTTCTCTATTTCTATTTGAAAGAATCCTTAGGAAAAGGATTTTGTTTCCACCGAGCTAAAACAATATAATATGTCGATGTCTCTAGTAAACCAAAGCCATTAGTTAATAGCTGTTTTGCTTCAATCTCTTTTATACAAATCATAAATTGAAGATTTAGTTACGATTAGAAATACTCCCTTCTCTATTTATCCATGGACCCTTTACTCATACTTATTCAATTGGAAATATTGATCCAATTCAAAAACCAATTATGTTTCGTAATTTCATAATCCAATTTTGTTTTTTCCAATTTCTAATTGACTCTTTTGGATACAAATCACGAGAATGTCTATTCTTCCTCGAATCTTTCATTGAGAGGTAAAGGATTAAATCCTTTTAAGAAATAAAGTTTTTGATCGGAATATTAATTAAACCGAAGGACCCCTTAACCATTTAAGGGATTAATAGAACGAATCGCACTTTTACCACTAAACTATACCCGCTACAATGTGATTATTGTATATAAATGGATCTTTTGTCGAACAAAAAAATGGGTCATAATTAAGACGATAGGATCAGAAAAGAATCATGAAAATTAGAGCGTTGATATGCTTTGGCCAAGGAGACTAATGAGATTGGGGAAAGAGGATTTATTTAAATAACTAAAAAAACACGCTTTTTTAGTTATTTAAATGAGATGGATACGTCTCGATAAAAAAAAGGCGTATGCCATAACATAAATTGTGCAAGAATATATGGTTCTATTCTTTTTTCTTTTTATTCCATTTACTTTACTGGAATAAAAAGAAAAAAAAAGAAAGAATAAAATAATTAAGAAATGACACTCGGATTCTATTCTATTCTGTATGATAGGAATAGAAATTGCCTTTATTATGATTGTTGTTGTTTCAAGAACAATCATTAATCATTTTTTTTTTTTCAAATCAAATAAATCATTTTTTTCTATGATTCATTGGAACAAAAACGAAAGACCCGGCCCGGTCAGGACCGGGGGCCGGGCTGTGGAAGTAAAAGTAAAAAAGGATCTTGCAGACGAAAGCAAAGAGGTACTCTTTTTTTATTATTTATTTCATTTTAATTTATATATTTATTATTACTTTCTATTTACTATTTATTAATTCTATAATTTTTTTATATAAGAAATTCATTGCTATATAATTTATAGTTTATAGTTTATATAATATATAATATTCTTGGGGCATTAGGTGGTTATATATCTAAATTTATATTCATTGGAATAGTGGAGTTGAGATATCGCTTTCGAGCCCTTACTTTACCTAAATGAAATCACTGATTTTTATTTTCTATATTGTTTTTTCTATTTTTCTATGTCTCTATAATTAGATATCTATATAATAATTATATACTGAATAATAAAGAGGTATAAAGAGAGGGCCCTTTTTCAAGCCTTACTGTTTTTGTGTAATAGAATCTAGTAATTATCCTTTTTCTTTCAATTTGGGGAGATGGCTGAGTGGACTAAAGCGTCGGATTGCTAATCCGTTGTACGGGTTTTTCGTACCGAGGGTTCGAATCCCTCTCTTTCCGCTTTAGTCAATGACTTGGTATTTTTTCTTTATCTTTCAATTTCTCTTTCAACGAGTCTTTTTTTTTTTATTTCATTTTAATTAATAGTTAAAAATGTGGAATAAATAAAATCCTAAGAACATTTTAAAATCAAGCAAGGAAAACAGAAACTTTATTGTTATTTTTTATTCTTCACTCTTCACGTCCAGGATTCCGTCCTGGATCATTAGATAGGAATCCGAAGATAAAGAGAGAAACAAAGAATACCACTACTGTGTAAACAAATAGTTTAAGAGTAAGCATTACACAATCTCCAAGATCATTTTTTTTGGAAAAAAAGATAATAGATTCTCCATTTTTATACCACATACCTTATTTTGACACCACGAAATTATTTTTCTAAATCTATAGAAATAAAAAATAATTTTCAGAAATTCATTTGTAATAAGAGTAAAGTCTTTCATTACCAAAAGCTTTTTCATACCCGCAATTAGATATTGCGGAGGAATCTACTAGGTTCTTTCACTGTAAAAAAGGGTCCGAATGAGGAACTGGGGGGAGCCCAGACTTATTGTGGCGATCCAAGAATTTCATTATTTGAATCGAAGGGTTATACTATAAGACTTATCTGATCTTATGAATTGTTAGAATTTTTTTTTAAGAATAAATCATGAATTTTTCTAGGACCGTATTAAAGATCTCATCGAAAACTTACAGCAGCTTGCCAAACAAAAGCTAAGAGAAAAAAGAGCAAAGGTATTACTGGCATAAAATCTACGATTGGATTCAAAAAAGCATAAGCCTCGGGCAATTTTGAGAAGAAAAAACTACTTGAAGAAAGAGCAGAATTAAGACAAATACAGATCAAACTAAAGATATTAAGCATAACAAACATTTTTTTCTTTGTTCTTGAAGATAATTGTATTTATTTTGATTGAGTTATTAATATGATGAGTTCTTAATATGAGTTATTATAATCTTATTTTTTTTTTAATTAACCCAATCAAAAATCCTTCAATTCTCAAATCAAAAGAGAATAGACAAAACCATACTTTCATACAATATCTTAATTGAATTGTATGTAATGATCAATAAATGTCGTTTAATTCTCTATCTAAATGTCTCAAAATCCTAGCAACACTCTAATCTATTCTATATAGATTTGGACTAGAATTGACGAAGAACTACTATCAATATTAGTCTTTATTAATGTCGAATAGAAATCAAAAATGGGGCGTGGCCAAGTGGTAAGGCAACGGGTTTTGGTCCCGGTATTCGGAGGTTCGAATCCTTCCGTCCCAGAGCATACCTATTATATTATATATATCATATCAGAATATAGATTTTCTATTTTATATCAGAATAAAAGAAAGATTGCCCTTTTTTTAAACAACCTTATTTTTTTTTTTAAGAGTAGAATAGGATTGGTTATAATCTGATTTTGCTTTCCTATAATGATTGATTCTTATATGAATTATATCGTTTTCAAAAATAAAAAATCGAATCGTGTTCAAATAACACACAGATGTAATTGAATCTATTTGTATACAGGTAAGAGGGGAGCATAGATTAAATCATATTTCTATTTAATAAGTTAGTTCTTCATAAAATAAAAATACGAGCCATGATTTAATCTGTACTTGTTTTAATTTACATTTATACAAAATAGTAATAGTCTGGAACACTCTAATAGGATTCTTTTTTTATTTAGGATTCATCATATTCATAGAATTGACGCAGTAGATAGGAGTTAAACGTCAATGTAAAATACCAATTTCAATATATGCGGCTGTCTGAATTTCATTAAAAAAAAATCAAGTTACATACGTAACATATGTCTTTTCTTTGAACCCCTTTTTAATTTAAGTATTTTGTGTTTTCTTTTATGAAAAATTGTAAATATATGATATGTACCAATTGAGACAAAGTGTATTCATACATCTTAGTCGCTTTTCCTTAGGAAATAATTGCAGCCGGATTATTGACTCCAAGTCAAATAAACTACGCAGAAAGGGAGCGAAGGCTTATATATATGTATTGTTATCGTTCTATTTCTTCTATTTCATTGATTCATTGAAAACTTTATTTTATTTCAATTGAGTTTTGTGACATTTGTTATCCCTAAATTTTAAATATTTAACTTTACCCTTTAACATAGAATGTTTCTAATTACTTTCAAAGATATTTGTTTAGTCTACCTGATAGGTATGGGAATCCTCTTTTAATTATGATTTATCAAAAAGAATAACAACCCAAAGCCTCTATTCTATCAGTCTTTATCCACCACCTCGTGAAAAACAAAAAGAATTTACATTTTTTTTATGGTTTAATCCGAATATGAATTTTTCTCTATTATTATCAAAATGCGATTTTTACTGTAAAGCCTTATTCAAATAATGTAATGATAGTGAAATAGGAAATTTTTCAATCAATTAAATATTTTTAATAATGTCTTATGAGTCCTTGGTACTCGAAGAAGTGTGAAATTGGTGAATCTATTTTAGCAAGTCACCTCAAGATGCAGATTAAAAAAAAACCTATTTGTGTTATTTATTAGTTCAATTTTTTTATATTCTAATATTTATATTTAGATTATAATTCTAAAGAAAAAATAAAATAATATATTAAAAAAATATTTATTATATTTCTATTATTATATTTCTATATATTATATATTATTTATTATATATATTATATGGGGTTAAATTTAATTCGTGCTGATACTTCTTGAGAAATTACCCATTCATAAAAGTATGGATTACTATATACCGAACGAACCAATGATTATTCATGAGTCCATAATGGAATCAATTACATACTGTTTACAGCAACCTACTAGGAAATGTTATGGTAAAACTTCGTTTAAAACGATGTGGTAAAAAGCAACGTGCGACTTGAGGGATATGGTCGTCTGTGGATTCTTACATCCATCATTTTCTTTTTATATTAATTAGATAGGAATGAGGGCGCTCTTGGCTCGACATCGTTTGTTCTGTTTCACTAGAACCCTCCTTTTTGGGGTCGGGGGTTGGGATGTAAATAGTACATGATCTTAATGGAGCTCGAGTAAAAAAAAGTATTGATTCATTTTTTAAGGGAACGGATCTAGGGTTAGTGTTAATTAATAAGTTGAAACAGCTTCGTAAGTATATTTTCCATATAAAAATCGAAAGGATCCCATTTTCAAATTTATAAGTAAAACCTCTTGGAATTGGTAAAACTCTTTCGATTAAAAGTGTATCGCGCAGGAATCAAATCGACCGTTTGTATGATTTTTTGATAAAAAGAAATCACAAAAAGGGTATGTTGCTGACGTTTTTTGAAACGATTAAAAATCACCGAAGTAATGTCTAAACCCAATGATTCAAAGAAACGATAAAGAATCCTGGAACAAGGAAATACCACTTTCAGTTGTCTCAATAAATAGATTCTAATTAAGAATCAAAATAGATTCTAAAGACAAAAAAAGGTGCGTGGTTAGAGATCGCTCAATAAACGAAATACCTAAAGTAAAGGGTTTCCTTGGGCTATTAGCGAGTTATCCAACTTGAGTTATGAGGATGCGAATACAAATGATTTTATTTTCTTTTTCGGATAAGAATAAGGAATACTAAAAAGTACTTAACTCATATTTAATTGATTTGATTATTTTATGGATCCATTTGACATTACTAATTAAAAATTTCAAATTCGATCCATAGACATAATTTCGAATTTTATTGAGCCGTATGAGGAGAAAACCTCTTATACGTTTCTAGGGGGGGTATTATTCATCTACATCTATCCCAATGGGTGGTTTATCGAATCGTTGCAATTGATGCTCGATGCCGAAGAGAAGGAAGAGCTCTTCGGAAAGTGGGCTTTTATGATCCGCTAAAGAATCAAACCTATTTAAATGTTCCTGCTATTCTATATTTCCTTGAAAGGGGCGCTCAACCTACGGGAACTGTTCATGATATTTCGAAGAAGGCGGGAGTTTTTATGGAACTTTGCCTTAATCAACAGATTAAATTCAATTAATGAATAGAACAAAAGAGGGGGCTTATATAACTTTGTATAACCTTTTATATACTACCGCCCCCCCCTCTTTTGTTCTATTCATACCTATTTATTATTACTACCAAAAAATGTCTACTACTAAAAAATGTCGTCTTCTATAACGACAAAAATTTATTTTTATTTTAGTGATAGAAATTCATTTAATTTAAGACAGATGAAAAAAGATCAAATGAATAACCGAAGTAGTTGGATTTAGAAATCCAAAATATTTACATTATTGCTAATTCAATACTAGTTGGTTTTTAGTTGAAACTTTCACTTTTTTTATGTTATGAACAAATAAATAAAAAAAAAACAAATGGGATTTCAGATTTGTTTTTTTTTATTTTACTTATATGGATTAAGTAAACCCAAGCATTGCGATACTTTGCTACGAATATTGATTCTTACGCTTACATCCTTTTGTATCCATGTTTATTATCCATATATAGTTAGTGCCAATTCAATACAAGTCATTAGTTTTTCTTTATTTGTATAATTTATATTTTATTATATTAATTCAATATTTAATTTTTTTTTTATTTTAATTTATGGTTCTCCACATTGTGTTCTTTTCTTAAGATTTACATTCGTATTGACAACAGTGTATCAAACAAATATAATCCGATCATGAATAAATGTATCTATTTCCCTCTGTTCCATCTATGGACTTGGTTTTTTTATTTTACTTTATTTAAACGACGGATTCGTCGGATTTGCTGGGATACGAGAAGCCTTTATTTATTTATTATTTATTTATTTTATTGAAAAAAAAAAACGGATAAGATAATAATGGATAAGATACGAACTAAATCCGTGGTAGTACATCAATTTTGACTTAATCCATATCCTTATCTTAATCTAGATTCTTATTTTAGAAGTCAGTGTATTTGCATCTAATATGTTCATTATTTTTTTTATGTTCAGAATCGATTAGCAATATTTTTGCTATTTTACTATTTGGATTTCGGTGTGCAATTAAATCTAATTTTTTATTCCGATTGGATCTACACATTTTTTTTTTTGGAGGGGGGGGGTTGCTAACTCAACGGTAGAGTACTCGGCTTTTAAGTGCGACTGGCAATTTTTACACATTTGTATGAAGCAACGTCTTCGTCGATACTATCTCTAGAGCTTGTAAAACCGCGACTGATCCTCAAAGGAATGAATGGAAAAAGCAGCATGTCGTATCAATGTGGAATTCTGAGAATATTTTATTCTTAGCGGATCGGTTCAAAACTTTGTTTAAATTCTTGACGAAAAAAAATAAAATGAAATTTTGGGTTAAGTGAATAAATGGATAGAGCCCTATGGCTCCAATTATAGGTAAACAAAAAAAAAAAGAAACGAGCTTCTGTTCTTAATTTGAACGATTACCCGATCTAATTAAACGTTAAAAATAGATTAGTCCTTGATGCGGGAAATGCTTTTCCCATAAGTGGATCATCGATTTTTTTTTTAATCCTAATTATTAGTAGCTATTCTCCATTAGAGTGTGGGGGTAAATGTGTAGAAAAAGCAGTCTATTGATAAAGATAAAAATCCTTTTTTTCCAAAATCAAAAGAGCGATTGGGTTGAACAAATAAAGGATTTCTAACCATCTTGTTATCCTCGAATGAACATAAACCAATTAAATTAGATGGAAAAGGAGAGGCTAAAGAGTCCGTCGATCAGTCTTATCTGGTTCCGGGGTATATATCTATTTATTTCTTACTATAATATCCTGTTTTGACTGTCTCGTACTATGTGTCATTTAATAACCCAAAAGAAATCCCTTATCCCCATCTAATTTTAAATGGAGGAATTTCAAGGATATTTAGAACTCGATAGATTTCGGCAACATGACTTCCTATACCCACTTATCTTTCGGGAATATAGTTATGCACTTGCTCATGGTCATGGTTTAAATAGATACATGTTGTTGGAAAATATAGGTTATGATAATAAATCTAGTTTACTGATTGTAAAACGCTTAATTACTACAATGTATCAACAGAATTATTTGATAATTTCTGCTAATGATTCTAAACAAAATACATTTTTTGGGTACAACAAGAATTTGCATTCTAAAATTCTATCAGAAGGATTTTCAATCATTGTGGAAATTCCATTTTATCTACGATTAATATCTTCTTTAGAAGGGGCAGAAATCGTAAGATTTTACAATTTACGATCCATTCATTCAATATTTCCCTTTTTAGAGGAAAAGTTCCCACATTTAAATTATTCGGCGGATATACTAATACCCTACCCTGCCCATCTGGAAATATTGGTTCAAACCCTTCGTTACCGGGTGAAAGATGCTTCTTATTTGCATTTATTGCGGTTCTTTCTTCATGAGTATTCTAATTGTAACAGTCTTATTATTACAAATAAATCTATTTCCATTTTTTCAAAAAGTAATCCGAGATTTTTTTTATTCCTATATAATTCTTATATATGTGAATACGAATCCATCTTCCTTTTTCTCCGTAACCAATCTTCTCATTTACGATTAACATCTTCTGGAGTCCTTTTTGAACGACTCTGTTTATATAGAAAAATAGAAAATTTTGCCGAAGTCTTTGCTAATGATTTTCCGGTCATCCCATGCTTTCTCAAGGATCCTTTCATGCATTATGTTAGATATCAAGGAAAATCAATTCTGGCTTCCAAAGACACACCTCTTCTAATGAATAAATGGAAATCTTACCTTGTCAATTTATGGCAATGTCATTTTGATGTATGGTCTCACGCGGCAAGTATCCGTATAAACCAATTATCCAAGCATTCCCTCGATTTTTTGAGTTACTTTTCAAGTCTTCGACGAAATCCTGCAGTGGTGCGGAATCAAATGCTAGAAAATTCATTTCTACTAAATAATGCTCCCAATAAACTCGATACAATAGTTCCAATTATTCCTCTGATTGGATCATTGGCTAAAGCGAAATTTTGTAACGCAGTAGGGCATCCAATTAGTAAGCT